TAGTAAATTACTTTTTAATCTTTAGATTATATTTTATTGGTTTAAATTTAAATAATTTATCTTTTTTGGTCCTTTCGTACTAAAAAAAGTTTTTAGTTTAAGGATAGAAACCAACCTGGCTTACGCCGGTCTTAACTCAAATCATGTAAGATTTAAAGGTCGAACAGACCTAATCAAATAATTTTTTTCTATTATTATTTATCTTAATTCAACATCGAGGTAGCAATATTTTTTTTCGATTTGGTCTCTCAAAAAATTTAACTCTGTTATCCCTAAGGTAACTTTTTCTTTTTTCTTTTTTAAGGATCTTTTATTCTTTAAATTGATTTATTTAAAAAAAATTTTTATTTTTTTACTTCCCCAGTAAAATTTTTTCTTGTTTTTATTTTAGGAAAATTTTAAGTTCTATAGGGTCTTGTCGTCCTTTAAAATTATTTAAGTCTTTTAACTTAAAAGAAAAATTTAATTTTTATAATTAAGAAAGTTTTTATCTCGTTTTACCTTTCATTCTAGCCTTCAATTAAAAGACAAGTTATTATGCTACCTTAGCTAAAAAAGGCTGTTGAAATTTCACTGAGCAGGTTTTATTTCTAATAATTTCTGGAAACAATGTTTTTGTTAAACATTCGGATAATTTGATTTGCCGAGTTCCTAAATTATATTTTTATAATTTACTAATTACATAATTTTTTTTGTTAGTTCTTGTTTTTTTAATTTTATAAATACCTAATTTTTATAAAATTTATTTTAAAAAATTTAAATTATTAATTTTTTTGGTTAATTTAATTCCTTTTTTTTTAATTGTTAAAAAATTAGTTTCATTTTTAAAGATAATCCCTTAAAAACTTGGATTATTTATTTTTTTTTAAATAACTGAAATTGAATTTCTTTCTAAAATAACTAGATATCAAAAAAAATGTAAATCTTTTATTTCTAGATCTCTTTTTTTTTAATTATGAAACATTAAGCAAAAGGATTTCTAGTTCTTTTTTTTTCGAGATAAATGATTTTTATGTTATTTCTATGTATCATGATACACAAGGAACAAATGTTTATTTTTTCTTTTTTCTTATATCTTCTCTTTAATTACTAAAATTCTTAATTTTTTCAAAATCTACTCTAACTAAAATAAGTGTTTTTTAGATTATGTTTAATTTAATAAACTTAAAATTATTGTAAGAAATTTTTTTATAATCTGTTAGAATGACACAAGAGAAATTTAAAAAAATTTGGTTGAATTTAAATTTTTCGTATATTTCCTTTTCTAGTTTCTGTTATAAATACTACTATAATTATAATTAATAAAAGAAATAGTATTAAAAAAATCCTTAGTTTTATTGATCTTAATCTGAATGTAGATATAATAAGTTTTGTAAATTTACTTGATGAAATTTCTATAAATCTTTTTTTTTCTTTGAATAAGTTAAAAATAAAAAGAATTATTAAAGTTGTATATACAACTTTGTTAGTTGAGAATATCACTTTTTTTGAATTGATTAATCTAATGATATAAGAAAACAATATTAAAATTCCTCCTAAATAGATAATAAAAATAAAAAATCCAAATCATCTAAAGAAAACTTTTTTTGAAATAAGTCTCGCTATTAAAATAGATTGTCTAATTACTATAGATGCAATTACTATAGGATGAGAAGAAAAGAAGAATATAATAAATCTTCTTATAATTAATGACAATATAAGTCTATTTATAATTTTTATCAGTATATATATTAAGAATTTAAACTTAAGTTTTGAAAATTATTTTTTTTAAAATTTGCAATTTTACGTTTTTTATAAACTACAAAACTATTTGAATGAATTTAATCTAAAAATTTTTATGATTAGTTTTCTTTTTTTTTTTTTAATTTGTTTGATCGTTTTTTTTAAAAATTTTTCTTCTTTTTTAAATTCTTTATTGATTTTAGAATCTATTTCTTTAATTGTTTTTTTTTTTTTGTTTATATTTATAATTTTGGGATTTTCATTAAAAATTTTATTATTTTATTTTGTTTTTATTGTCTGTGAAAGGGCTTTAGGTCTTTCAATTTTAGTTAAGTCTATTAAGTTTTTTGGTTCTATAAGATTTCGTTCAATAAATTTGACAATATTTTAATAATTGTTTCTTCTTTTTTCGTTCTTTTTTTTGGCATTTTGAATGGTTTAAAATGATGAATCGTTTTGAGTTTAATACTTTTGTATTATCCTTTTATAAATTTTTTAAATTTTAATTTAACTTTTTTTAGAAAAAATCTTTTCGTTTGTTTAGATTATTTTTCTTTTTTGATAATTGTGTTAACTTTTTGAATTATTCTATTAAGAATTTTTTCTAGATTAAAAATTTTGAGTTCTTCTTTTTTTAGAATTTTTTTAGTCTTTTTTTTTTTATTATTTTTTTTTCTTTTTATATTTTTTGTTGTAAGAAATTTTTTCTTTTTCTTTTTTTTTTTCGAATCCACTTTAATTCCAACTCTTTTTATTATTATTGGGTGAGGAAACAAAATCGAACGTATTAAATCTGGTTATTATCTATTTTTTTATACACTTTTTGGTTCAATACCTATATTATTAAGAATCTTCTTTTTAAAAAAAATTAATTCTACTTTAATTTTTTCTTTTTTTGAAATTGAAGGTATTTATTATATAATTTATCTATTTCTAATTATCTCATTATTGATTAAAATACCTATGTTTTTGGTCCATTCTTGACTTCCTAAAGCTCATGTGGAGGCTCCTTTAAGAGGTTCTATAATTTTGGCAGGAGTTTTATTAAAGATGGGAGGTTATGGACTTTTTCGGTTTAGTCATTTATATATAAAGTTTTTAGATTTTAATTCTATTTGGGTTTATATTAGACTTTGAGGGGGAATTTTATCAAGGTTTATTTGTGTTCGACAAGTAGATTTAAAATCCATTATTGCATTTTCATCTGTGTCCCATATAAGTTTAGTTATTATAGGAATTTTAAGATTTTCTTCTTGTTCTATTATTGGTTCACTAATATTGATAGTAGCTCATGGATTATGTTCTTCTGGTTTATTTTTTTTAGCTAATGTTCTTTATGAACGTTCTGGAAGACGTAGAATTTTTTTAAATAAAGGTCTTATGTCTATATTTCCTTCTTTATCTATTTGATGGTTTTTATTTTGTTCTTTTAATATGGCTTGTCCCCCTTCTTTAAATTTAGTTAGAGAAATTTTTTTAATAAATGGATTGATTTCTTGAAGTTTTATTTTTGTTTTTTTTTTAATGTTTCTTTCTTTTTTAGGAGGAGTTTACAATCTATTTTTATTTTCTTTTTGTAATCATGGTTCATTATATTCAAGAATTTTTTTCTTTAATTCTTGTTATTTAATTGAGTATCTTATTTTATATTTACATATCTTTCCTATTACTTTTTTTTTTTTAAAATTAGATTTTTTTTACTAATTCTGTTAGTCTAAAAAAGACGTTGATTTGTGGAATCAAAAATGATTTATCTTCACAGAATTATATTTAATATTTTTTTTTTTGCTTTTCCTCTTTTTATCATTACAAGTTTTTTTTTTTTTTTTTTTTCTTTTAATATGATTTTTCTAAATTATAGATATTTTTTTTCTTGGAATATATATATTTCTTCTTTTTGTGTTTCCTTTCCTTTATATTTTGATTATATTTCTTGTATTTTCATATCTATAGTCTTATTGATTAGTGGTTCCATTATTTTTTATTCTTTTTACTATATAGAAGAAGAATTCTATAAGATTCGTTTTTTCTTTTTAATGTTTTTATTCGTAATTTCTATAATTTTTTTAATTCTATGTCCTAATTTTTTTTGTATGTTATTAGGTTGGGATGGTCTTGGTTTAATTTCTTATTGTTTAGTTATTTATTATCAAAACTATAAATCTTATTCATCAGGTATAATTACAGCTTTAACTAATCGAATTGGAGATGTATTTATCTTGGCTTGTATTTCTATATTTTTTTCAATGGGTAGATGGAATTATATAAATTACGTTTTCTTTGTAAATTTAGATTGGTTTAGATTATTTTTTCTGATTGCTTCATTAACTAAAAGTGCTCAGATTCCTTTTTCTGCTTGGCTACCTGCTGCTATGGCTGCTCCAACTCCAGTTTCTTCTTTAGTCCATTCTTCTACTTTAGTAACTGCTGGAGTCTATATTATAATTCGTTTTAATTATTTTCTTACTGAAAATTTAAAGTTTTTTTTAATGCTTATTTCTCTTACAACTATAATTATATCAGGCATCTCTGGGGTTTTTGAATTTGACCTAAAGAAAATTATTGCTTTGTCAACGTTAAGTCAATTGGGATTTATAATATATTGTATTAGTCTAGGGTTAAATAATTTAGCTTTTTTTCACCTTATTACTCACGCTAGATTTAAAGCATTATTATTTATGTGTGCTGGTTTATTTATTCATAATTTTTATGATAATCAGGATATTCGTTTTTTTGGTTTAATAAATAAAAATTTTTCCTTTTCTCTTTCTATATTTAATGTTGCTAATTTGTCTTTATGTGGATTTCCTTTTTTATCTGGGTTTTTTTCTAAAGACTTAATTCTGGAGTTAATTTTGTTAAAAAAAGTAAACTTGATCTATTTTTTTCTAGTGTTTTTAGGTACCTTTTTAACTGTTTTTTATACTATTCGTTTAATTTATTTTTTAACTTTAAAAAACGTTTTTTTTTTGCCTTTAGAGGTTTCTAATAATAAATTAGGTATTGAGTATTCTATAATTTTTTTATTTTTTTTTTCGATCTTCTTGGGATTTTTTGGTTCTTTGTATTTTTTTTTTCCTTATAATTATATTGTTCTACCTTTAAATATAAAAGTTTTTGTTTTGTTATTGTGTTTTATATCTTTCTTTCTCTGTTATATTTATTCTAGTAAGTTGTTATATTTTAATTCAAACTTAATTTTATATCTTAGTCAAATATGGTTTCTTCATTTTATAAAGAGAGATTTTTTAAAATTTTGATTTTTTTCTTTTTCTTTTAAAGTTACTAAGTCTTTAAATGGTTTTTTGGAGTTATATTTTGGTTATTATATTTATATATATATTTTTAATATTTCTTCTATTTTAAATAAGTTTATAAAGATGGTATTTTCTTATTTTTTTGTTCTTTTCTTATTTTTTTTTTTTGTTTTTGTGTTGTTAAATCTTTAAGTTTCAACTCTATAAACTTTCAAAACGGGGTACTTCAAATCCCGAAAAAAAAAATAATAATAAAATATAAATAAGAGAAGGGGAATGGATATACTTGAATTTAAAAAAAAAAAAAAAAAAAAACCTAAACAACGCTTGTCGTGGGTTAATTTTTTTTTCTCCATTTTTTTTTCGTTTTTCTCAAAATGGCCATTTTGGCCATTTTTGGCCGTTTTTCGGGGTTTTTTGGCCGTTTTTCGGGGTTTTTTGGCCGTTTTTCGGGGTTTTTTGGCCGTTTTTCGGGGTTTTTCCATTTTTTTTTCGTTTTTCTCAAAATGGCCATTTTGGCCATTTTTGGCCATTTTTGGCGGTTTTTTGGCCGTTTTTCGGGGTTTTTTGGCCGTTTTTCGGGGGTTTTTGGCCGTTTTAATTTTAAGAGAGGGGTATTTATAAATGAGATTGATCATTAATTTTATATTGAAAATATAATGTTTTTTAAACTATATAAACTAATTCTTGAGGTGTGATCTCGTCTTTAAGTTCTAAGCTTAATGCATTTAGTTTGCTAAAGAATTAATAAGAGTAAAAATTACTTTCTTTTAGGTCGAAACTAAAAACAAAAACATTGCTTTCTTATTATTAAAGAAGAAAATTCTTAGAGAATAATTTTTCTTTGACAAAGAAATATTTTTTTTAAATTATATCTTCTAAATTAATAAACTGTTGATCTTTCTTATATTTTCAAAATACATGCTTTATATAAGCTAATTAATTAAATTTTTTTAATAAAATTAAATTTATTGCACGGGGCTTATTTAATGTCTAAAAGATTTTAACTTTTGCTAAAAACTTCAAAGGTTTTTGTACTCTATACTAAGACAAATTTAGTTGAAATCTGAATCATTTGAATAAAGAGTTAAAAGTATACAAAATACGTAAGCTTGAATGAATGCTACACCTAACTCTAAAGATGATAAAATTCTTTGTACTAATGTTAAAATTATTACTATAATGATGGAACTGTTTTCTATAAGATTTCCTATTAAAGTTAAAAGTAAATGTCCTGAAACTATATTAGCTATTAAACGAATTCTTAATGTTAAAGATCGAATTAAATTCCTAATTATTTCAATCAAAACTATGAATCTAATTAAAGCTGTTGGAGTCCCATTAGGAACTAAATGTCTTAATATTTTATTTGTAAATTTAGTTCACCCGAAAGCTATAAACCCTATTCATAGGGGGAATGAAATAATTATATTTAATGTAATGTGACTTGAGGGTGTAAAAATGTTAGGGAATAAACCTATAAGGTTTAAAAATAGAATCATTAAAAATAAAGCAATAAAGATTCCTTCTCTTCTGTCCTTATTACTTTTTAGGGCAATTTTGAATTGTTCTCTGATTTGTCTAATAAGACTTAATAAAATTGTTTTAATTCGAGAAGGTTTTTTTCAAAATCTTAAGAATATAAAAAATGTTGCTAGAATTATAATTCTTCAGTTTATCTCTCCTAAAATTGAACTTTTTGGATCAAAAGAAATGAAAAGTCTTAAAAAATATATTTTTCTTTTTTTATCTATTATTTTTTTTATGTATTTTTTATTGTTTTTTCATTTTGTTTCATTTATTACAATTAATCTTATGGCTCTAAAAATTAGAATAATTAAAATAACGGGAATAGATATAGGAAGAATTTGAGGTATAAAGTCTAAGTACATCTTCCGATACACTTACTATGTTTCGACTTATCTCAATTTTGATTGAGAGTGACGGGCGATTTGTACACATAAATATTTTTATTCACTTTGTTTTTTTAAAACAGAGTTACTTTTAAGTTCTCTAATTCATTTTTTTAAAAAATCTTTTATTCCTTTATTTACAATGATACTCAATTGTTCTTAAAACACTCTGTCTTGACCTGAATTATTATCTTAAAATATTTAGGTTTTTTTATAATTTTTATTATTTTCTTTAAACGGAGATATAGAAATTAATTAAATTTTAAGTAAGGTGTTTGTGGATTATCAAAATTTAAATAATCAAGTATCCCTAAATTTTGTTTATGCTGCCATATTCTTTGAGTTTATAAGTTTTTATTATTACCCTGGAAAAATTTTGTGTTTTTATAGAAGGGTATCGAATCCTTTTTTTAAAAAAAGTTTTGTAGTTTCAAAAATTTTTTGAATGTTTTTTTTAGTTAAAATTTAACTTCTTATTAAAAATTTTTAATTCTCTCTTTTTTTAAACTACATTTTCCGTTAAATTAATTTAACTTTAAGTTTGACCGCGATTGCTGGCACTTAATTAATCAGTTTTCTTTCTTTTTTTTTATATTCTTTTAATATTAAAAACCTTTTATACTGATTTGTAATAAATTTTTTTTTTCATGTATATAAAAAAAAGTTTAATTTTATCTAGAATAAAAATTTTGCTCTAAATCAGTTAGATATCTAAATATTTTCAATATTGTGCTTTTAATTAAGCTAAGAGAGCAAAGTAGACATAACTGTAAATCTTATATGCAAAATAATTATTTTTTTTTAAATTACTACTCTTTCTAAAAAGACTTAGTCAAGGTTGGATTATGAGTCCAATAGTTTTAATTTAACTTATTTTTAGTATTTAGAATAAATTATTAGTGCAATAGAAATAAATAAGTTGAATGTTGCAGTAGGCAAAATAAATTTTCAAGATAGGTTTATAAGTTTATCATAACGATATCGTGGAAGTGTTGCTCGAATTCATACATAAAAAAATATTAAAGTTATAAATTTTATTATTCTAATTATTCTAATATTTCTCTTTAAAAAAAAAACTCTTCTTAATATACTAAACAATAAAATTATTAGATATTCCGCTATAAAAATAATTGCGAACCTACTTCTTCTGTATTCTGTATTAAATCCTGAGACAAGTTCTCTTTCTCCTTCAGCAAAATCGAACGGTGTCCGGTTGAGTTCTGCTACTGATGAAAATATTCACAAGATAAATGGAATTAAAAATATGTAAAATATAAATATTTTTTGAGTATAAATTAATGAATAAAATGATAAAGATGAAGATATAAATATTATACTTAATAAAATAAATACTAAAGATACTTCATAAGAAATAGTTTGAGCTAAAGCTCGTATACTTCCAATTAGTGAATAGTTTGAATTAGATGATCATCCTCTAATTAAAATAGGGTATACCCCTAATCCTAAAATTGATAAAAATATTAATAGTGCTAGTTTTATATTAATTAATGGTTTTATATAAGGCATTATTAGAGTTATTACTAAACTTAAGGAAAGTCTTAAACAAGGGGAAAAAAAAAATGGGATTGAGTTTGACTGAATCGGTCAATTAATTTCTTTTGTGTAAAGTTTAACTGCATCTGATAAAGGTTGAAGGATTCCTATTGGTCCTACTTTATTAGGTCCTATACGAATTTGTATATATCCTAAAATTTTTCGTTCAAGTAATGTGATAAAGGCTACTCTAACAAGAGAAAAGATTAAAATGGATGTTATTCTTAAAATTTGTAAAAATCTTATTGAAATTTAATTCTTTTTAATTTTAATTTTGAAAATTAATAGTTTTTTTAACTTAAAATTTCATATCAGTAAAATATAAAGGGGTCTAAAAACTAAGTAGAATGGTCATCTTATTTTTTCTAAAGGTTTTAATGTCTTTTTTATATTAAAATTTATAATAATGTTATTAATTGAGATTCGTATATAAAAATATGTTGATAAAGTGTTCAAAATTAAGATAATTAGAAGTGTAATTAATATTTCTCTTTTGAGTATTAACAAAATTGTTATTATTTTAGGTAGAAATCCTAGGAAAGGTGGGATTCCTGCTATACTTATAAATAGAATTAAATTTACTGTATTGTTTATTTTGTTATTTTTAAAAATCGTTATAGTTTGAAATAAAAAGTTTGTATTTATTAAGTTTATTGTTTTTGTTGCTGAAAAAGTTATGAATGAATAAATTAGAAAATATATTTTAAAAGTTTTTTTTGATAAAATTATAGCGATTAATATTATTCTTAAATGATTAACTGATGAAAATCCAAGAATTTTACGTATGGAGAACATTGTAATTCCTCTTATAGATACAATAAATGAATTAAGTAAACAAAATAGAATGATAATCTTTTGATGAATAAATATTATTAAAATCGAAATTGGAATAATTTTTTGTATTGTTATGATTAAAAATGTTAAGTTTCATTGAGTTCCTTCGATTATTGAAATCATCCAGAAATGAAATGGAAATATTCCTAGTTTTATAAAAATTGCTAGAAAAATAAAAGTAGTTAATAAACTTTTCAGAGATTTAGAATTAATAGAGATCGCGATAATAATAATTCTTGAGGAAATTCTTTGGACCAAAAAATATAGTATTGTAGATTTTTCTCTAAAAACTTTCTGATTAACTGTGATTAATGGAATTATTGAAAATAAATTAATTTCTATTCTTATTCATATTCTTAAAAAAGATCTTGAAGATAAACAAATAAAAATTCTTCTAATTAATCTTATTAAAAAGAGGTTTTTTTGAATAAAAAAAGAATTTTTTATTTCATGACTGATAACAATTCATGATTAAGTAGAATAATCTAAAAAAGATGATAAACTGTAAATTTATTTATGAACTTTGTTCTTCTGCTATATTAAATAGATGTAATTATAAAAAATAGTCTAAAATATACAATGGTTAAGACTTGTCCGATTATTACAAAGGGGTCTTCTACTGGTCGTGCTCCAATTCAAGTCAATAAAAAAAATGTTATAACTAAAATTCAAAATAAAATTTGTTTTTTAATATTAAATTGGTTTCCTTGAATTTTTTTTGTTTGTTTTATTATTGGTAAAAATATTAGAATTAAAATAGATATTAATAAAGCAATAACACCTCCTAGTTTATTTGGAATGGAACGTAGAATTGCATAGGCAAATAGGAAATATCACTCTGGTTTAATATGGATTGGTGTTACTATAGAGTTAGCAATCGAAAAGTTGTCAGGATCTCCTAAATAGTACGGAAAGAAAGACACAATTGTAATAATTATAATAAAAAAAATTAAAAATCCTATAAAATCCTTTAATGAAAAATAAGGCCTAAATGGAATTTTGTAAGATTTTCTTGAAATTCCTAAAGGATTATTAGATCCTTTTATATGAAGAAAAAATAAGTGAAAGATTACTATTACTAGAACTACAAAAGGAAGAATAAAATGAAAGACAAAAAATCGATTTAATGTAGAGTTATCTACCGAAAATCCTCCTCAAATTCAATAAACTAGTATTTGACCTAGATAAGGGATTGCTGATAGAAGGTTTGTAATCACAGTAGCTCCTCAAAAAGACATTTGACCTCATGGTAAAACATATCCTAAAAAAGCTGATGCTATTGTTAATAAAAAGATAACTACTCCAAGATTTCACGTTTCTATAAGAAAAAAAGATTCATAGTAAATTCCTCGTCCAATATGAAGAAATATACAAACAAAAAATATTGATGCTCCGTTTGCATGAAGAATACGGATAAATCATCCTATGTTAACATCTCGACAAATATGAATAACTCTTTGGAAAGCTATCTGTGTATTTGGAACATAATGTATAGCTAAAAAAAGTCCTCTAAAAATTTGAATTATTAAACATAACCCTAAAATTGATCCAAAATTTCATATTAATGAAATGTTTTTTGGTGATGGTAGTTTAATTAAAGAATTATTAATAATTTCAAAAATAGGATGTTTATAAATTTTATTAAATTTAATTATTTCAAAGGAGGAAACTTTTTTTCCATTATATATTCTATCAAAATATCCCTTTTTTCAGGCATCCTTTGTTTAACAGAAAATAATTTAAATAAAATAGTAATTTTGGATATTACAAATGAAATATACTTTCTTTTCTGAGTTAGAATAATTTTAATAAATAAATTAGGGTGTGTTGTTAAATCTTTAAGTTTCAACTCTATAAACTTTCAAAACGGGGTACTTCAAATCCCGAAAAAAAAAATAATAATAAAATATAAATAAGAGAAGGGGAATGGATATACTTGAATTTAAAAAAAAAAAAAAAAAAAAACCTAAACAACGCTTGTCGTGGGTTAATTTTTTTTTCTCCATTTTTTTTTCGTTTTTCTCAAAATGGCCATTTTGGCCATTTTTGGCCATTTTTGGCCATTTTTCGGGGTTTTTTGGCCATTTTTCGGGGTTTTTTGGCCATTTTAATTTTAAGAGAGGGGTATTTATAAATGAGATTGATCATTAATTTTATATTGAAAATATAATGTTTTTTAAACTATATAAACTAATTCTTGAGGTGTGATTTCATCTTATACTTAAGATAATAGTCTTAACTAAGACTTTTTTTAAGTTAGAAGCTTAAAGTTTTTATCTAATCTAATCAATAATAATTAATATAATTTTAATTTTAATTAATATAATTTTAATTTACAAAATTACTGTTTTTTTTAAACTATATTGATAGTTAGAATTTTTTTCACTTTCACTATTAACAGTAGTGTACCTCTATTTTGGTTTTAACTAATCTATTATTTTCCTAATCAATAAATAAAAATATAGAGAAATAGTCAAACAACATCTACAAAATGTCAGTATCATGCTGCTGCTTCAAATCCGAAATGATGATAAGAAGAGAAATGATTTTTTATTCTACGTAAAAAACAAACAATTAAAAAGATGGTTCCAATTAAAACATGAATTCCATGAAACCCTGTGGCTATAAAAAATGTTGATCCGTAAATTGAGTCTGCGATAGTAAATGATGCTTCTTTGTATTCAATATATTGAAGTATTGTAAAGTATACTCCTAGTAAAACTGTAATTGATAAAAGAGTATCAGATTCATTTTTTTTTCCGGTTATTAAAAAATGATGGGCTGCCGTAAGTGTAATTCCTGATCTTAATAGAATTAAGGTGTTTATTAGAGGAATTCCTATTGGATTAAATGATTTAATTCCTTTGCAAGGTCATATTTGTCCAATAAAGATATCTGGAGATAAAGAACAATGGAAAAATGCTCAAAAGAATGATAAGAAAAAGAATACTTCAGAAGTAATAAATAATATTATTCCTAACTTTAATCCTATAATAACCTCTTTTGTGTGTCTTCCTTCAAAGGTTGATTCACGGATGACGTCTCGTCATCATCTCCAAGAGATTAAAATTATTAAAATTAGATTTGTTAATATTATAAAGTTGGGTGATCTCCTATTGAATAATTTGGCTGTCGTAAAAACTATATTAAAAACTTGAAATGAAGCTAGAATAGGTCAAGGTCTTCGTGTTACTAAGTGAAATGGGATTTTTGGTATATTCTTTGAAGAAACCTAAAAACTTATAAGTAAAATTGAATTAAAAGTTCAATAGTTTTTTTAACTTATTTTAGGATGTTACCGGTTTAACCGACTTTCTATTTGGAAAATAGATTTGCTATTTACAATAGAAACATACTAAATAGCTTCTATACAAATTGGTATAAAAGAATGACCTGTTCCACAAATTTCAGCGCACTGTCCATAGTATAATCCCGGTTTTGTAACCTTGAAATTTACTGAATTTAGACGTCCTGGGATTGCATCAACTTTAATACCTATCTCTGGAATTGAAAAGGAGTGAATTACGTCTAAAGATGTAGTAAGGCATTGAACTTCTGTTCCAAAAGGAACTATTAATCGTGTGTCTGTTATTAGTAATCGTCAACCTAAATTACATGGACTTAATTTCAAAAGTTCGTTGTCAGGAATTATATAAGATCTATATGAATTTCCTTTAATTGAGTCAAAATTTTCATAAATTCAATACCATTGAGCTCCGAAAACTTTTACTGAAATTGTTGGGTTTATTCTTAAATCGAAAAGATAAAGATAGTAAAGAGATGGATAAGCAATTAAACAAAGAATTAATATTGGTAAAATTGTTCAAATAATTTCTAAATTTGTATTGTCTTTAAAATTGTAGTTTGTAAACTTAGTTATAGTTAATTGAATAATGATTACTAAAATAAAGGTAATAATTATAGATAAGAAAAGATTTGTGTAGTCGTGAAATTCTTCCATAACTGAAATTGTGATTCTTCTTGAGTTTAAAAAGATGTTGTAATATATTACTTTAGGAGAATTATCTCTTTAATGATTTTTAATATCAGTGTATTTAATTATACTACAAAAGTTATTTTTTTCATTCAAATGTTTTTTCTTTTCACTCTAATAAGATTCCTAAGATTAAGATAACTAGAAAAGTTAATCTTGTCGTTGTTCACTTAATTAAGTTAACTTTAAAAATTCTGGGAATTAGAGGAACAATTAAAATAATTTCCACGTCAAAAACAATAAAAATAATTGCAATTAGAAAAAATTGTATAGAAAAGGGTATACGTGCAAAATTGAAAAAGTTAAAACCACATTCAAATGGAATTATCTTTTCTCGTATATTGTTTCTCTTTTTAGAAATTACTAAAGATAGGCTTATTAAAATAAGTGTTACAATTAATCTGGTTAAAGAAACAAAGATAAAAATTATAATTTAAAAAAATAATTTTGGATTTTCAGAAAAACAATGTTCTTTTGTTGGTGTAGATTTGTTTCATTCAATAGATCATCTATTTTTATTAATTATAATAGGAATTCGTTTTCTAGTTATTCTTTCTCATATAATAAAAATGAAATAAATAGTTGCTGTTAATCTTACTACTGATCCAAATCTTGATATTTTGTTTCAAATTTCAAAAAGGAAAGGATAGTCTGAATATCGGCGGGGTATTCCTATTAATCCTATAAAATGTTGTGGAAAAAATGTTAAATTAACTCCAAAAAATATAATGTAAAAGTGAATTTTTAGTCATTTTTTATTAAGTATAAGACCTGTAAATAAAGGGTATCAATGAATGAATCCTGCAAAAATAGCAAAAATTGCACCTATTGAAAGAACATAATGGAAGTGAGCAACTACATAATATGTGTCATGAAGAACAATGTCAATCGAGGAATTAGATAATATTACTCCTGTAAGTCCTCCCAATGTAAATAAGAAAACAAATCCAATTCTTCATAGGGTTGAAATTTTTATATCTGTTTTTGCTCCACAAAATGTAGCTAGTCATCTAAAAATTTTGATACCAGTTGGTACTGCAATAATTATTGTTGCTGAAGTGAAGTAGGCACGAGTATCTACATCTATTCCAATAGTAAATATGTGGTGAGCTCAAACAATGAATCCCAAAAATCCAATAGCTATTATGGCATAAATCATTCCTAATAAACCGAATGTCCTTTCTTTATTTCTTTCCTGAGTAATAATGTGAGAGATTAATCCAAATCCTGGGAGAATTAAAATGTATACTTCTGGATGCCCAAAAAATCAAAATAAATGTTGATATAAAACAGGGTCTCCTCCTCCTCTTGGGTCAAAAAATGATGTATTAAGATTACGGTCTGTCAGTAGTATAGTAATGGCACCTGCTAAGACTGGTAAAGATAAAAGGAGAAGAATTGCTGTTAGTATAACAGATCATACAAAAAGTCTTAATTTTTCCGCTGATAAATTTTTGTTTTTTAAATTTAAAATAGTAGTAATAAAATTTAATGCCCCTAAGATTGAAGAAACACCGGCTAAATGAAGAGAAAAAATAGTTAAATCAACTGAAATTCCAGAATGATAAAATGTTGATAATGGTGGGTAAACTGTTCACCCTGTTCCTGCTCCTTCTTTGTAAAGTCCTATAATCAATAACGTTAGCGAGGGAGGAAGAAGTCAAAATCTTATATTGTTCATTCGTGGGAAAGCTATGTCTGGGGCTCCTAATATTAGTGGTACTAGTCAATTTCCAAATCCTCCAATTATAATAGGTATTACTGTAAAAAAAATTATGATAAACGCGTGTGCTGTAACAATTGAATTGTAGAATTGATCGTTGTTAACATATAGTTTTATAGATGTACGTAGATTTAGACGGATAATTATTCTAAGTGATAAACCTATTATTCCTGATCAAAATCCAAAAATAAAATATAAAATTCCGATATCTTTATGATTAGTTGAAAATAATCATTTTTCTAAGTTTGTAAAAGGTTTTGTTGAGATAACCAA